CTCTACCCCTAATGTAGAATAACTAATAGTTAGGACTCATAAAAAAATCGATAATCCGCTCATGAGAAAAGTCCTTCCCGCATCAAGCACTAATATCTTTTTAACGTATAATTAGATCGGGTAATCATTCAAATTAAGAACATAAGCTCGTTGCTTTTTATTTCTCTAGAATTGGAGCCCTAGAGCTCTATCCATTTATTCATTCGACCCTACTTGAAATTTCTTTTGTTCCACATCAAGAATTCAAACAAGCTTTTGAACCCATCAGGTAAAAATATTTCCCGAATTCCCCATTGATACGACATGCTGTTTTTTCCATTCATTCCTTTCAGGATCAGTCGTGGTCTTACAAACTCTACCGATAGTATGGACGAATCTGTTACTTCATACAAATGTGTAAAAGATGCTAGCCGCACTTAAAAGCCGAGTACTCTACCATTGAGTTAGCAACCCGAATAAAAAAAAGAATTAGTATGTGCAGATACAATCAGAATCAAAAACGAAATGGAATTGCACGACGTAATCAAATAAAATATCAAATGGAATCAAATAAAAACAAAAATGGATATACCGTCTCTTGTATCTTATCTTATGTTATCCCTTCTTAGATTATCTATTTTTTTTTGAATCAAAATTTGTATATCACACAAAAGTAACTTCTTGTATCACAGAAAATCCAATGAGCCCATCATGTGAATTGAATGAAGTAAAATAAAAAAAAAACCAAGTCTATGAAGCGGAGATAACTAGATCTATTTATCCACAATCGGATTATATTTGTTTGATCCACTGTTGTCAATATGAATGTGAATAGTGAAAAACGAATACAATGGAGAACACAAAAGAATAAAAAAAAAAAAAAAATAGAAATAACAATTTCAATTGAATATCTTTCTTTTTTTTTTCTATTTCATTATTCAATTTAATTAGTCAATTGAAATATCTATTTATTAATATTTCATCTATAAATTCTATATTTCTATTAATTGAAATAAATAGAAATAGGAAAATATATATATAAAATATAGAATAATGAAAATGAAAAAAAGAGAAAATAAATAAAAAAAGAAAAAACTACGGAGTTGTGTTGGATTGGCACGATAGAGATAATGAACATAAATAGAAAAAAAAAAGTGTAGGCGAAAGAATAAATTAAGGTAAGGAAGAAGTCAAGTAGAAAAAAATCTCGGGTTTATTCAATCAATAAATAAATATAAGTAGAATAAACAAGCGTAATCCCTTGTGTTTTTTTATTTGTTCATAGATTTCCAACAAAAACCAACCCATTGATGGTAATGTCCAAATTTTCTATTTCTAGTATAAAACCAATTATTTCATTTATTCACTTGATTGATCTTTAATAAATAAGTGTAGTAGAACAAGAGAGGGGGGAAATAATAGAGAAAAGGTTATCCAAAGCTATAGACAAGTCATCCACACCCTCTTTTTTTTTTTATTTCATTAATTGAATTTTTCGGTTATTGATTCAGGTCAAATTCCGTAAAAACCGCAGCCCTCTTTGAAATATCATGAACAGTTCCTGTAGGTTGAGCACCTTTTTCAAGAAAATATAGAATTGCAGGAACATTTAAATAGGTTTGATTCTTTATCGGATCATAAAAACCCACTTTACGAAGATCTCTTCCCTCTCTTCGGGATCGAACATCAATTGCAACGATTCGATAAACGGCTCATTGGGATAGATGTAGATTAACAATACCCCCCCCAGAACCGTATAAGAAGTTTTCTCCTCGTACGGCTCGAGAAAATTTGAAGTTATGTATATGTATAGAATTCTAATTAATGTAAAATAGATCCATAGATTATCAAATCAATTAGACTATGATTTCATTTTTTTTTTATTCTTTTCCAAATTCAATTGAAAAAGAAATGAAAAAAAAATTATTATTTGTATCCTCATAACTCAAGTTGGGTAACTCTCACTCAAAGGAAAACCTTTAAGCATTTCATTTATTGAGCCGTCTATAACCCCCCTTTTGCCTGTCTCCTTTAGAATCTAGTCTATTGTTCATTCTGATCTAGTTTAGTTATTGAGACAATTAACAAGTTTAGTTATTAAAACAATTAAAAAAGGTATTTCCTTGTTCCGGGATCCTTTATCTTTGCTTTGAATCATTGGGTTTAGACATTACTTCGGTGATCTTTAATCCTTTCAAAATGGCAGCAACATACCATTTTTTGTGATTTCTTTTTATCAAAGAACCATATGAATGATTGATTCTCGCGTGATACACTTTTGATCAAAAGAGTTTTCCTAATTCCAACAAATTTGATGTTTGAATTTGAAACTTGCTTGAATTGGATCCTTTCGATTTCTATATCGAAAATATACTTACGAAGTTGTTTCAACTTATTGATTGACACTAACCCTAGATCTCCGCCCCTGATAAATGAATTAATACTTTCTACTCGAGCTCCATCATGTAATATTTACATTCAAACTTCCCCAAAATGAAATGAGGGTTATAGTGGAACAGAACAAACGATGTCGAGCCAAGAGCATCTTCATTCCTATATATAAAAGAAAATGGTGGATGTAAGATAAGAATCCACAGTTGATCATGTCCTTCAAGTCGCACGTTGCTTTCTACCACATCGTTTTAAACGAAGTTTTACCATAACCTCTAGTTTCTTGGAACTGGTATGTAATTGATTCAATTATGGAATCATGAATAGTCATTGGTTTAGTTGGTACATAGTTATCTATACTGTTATGAATGGGTAGTTTCTTAAAAAGTATCAGCAAGAATTCCATTTTTTTTAAACCCACATTTTCTTTTAGATATTGGATTTTCTTTTAGTATATTGGATGAATACAATTTTTTGTATGAATGCAATATTTATTTAATATGAAATGGAATATATATATTATTCTTTTTTTTTTTTATTTCTATCAATTTAGAAAAAATTACGAATAAATAAGAAATACGTTCTTTTTGAATCCGCATTTTCAAGTTTCTTGATAGGATGGATTCGCCAGTTTAACACTTCTTCAAGTACCAAGGATTCATAGAAAATCATTCAAAATAATTGATTGAAAGTTCGATATTATTATTTGACTAAAGTTTTCCAATAAGGGAAGGGACATTTTATTATCTTTTATTATCATAAAAAAAAACCTATTCGAATTAACCCATTAATGATTTAAAACAAATAGATAGATCAAAAACAAATCCCATTTTTTTTTGACTCTAAATTATTTTAGCCTAAACCGGTCTTAAGAGACTTAATCCCATTGATTCAATTCCATTAGTACCAAAAACGCAAGCCCTTCGTATTTATAATTCCACATAAATCCACAGAAATAAAATAATCAAGTTGCACACACCATTTAAGGGATAGAGAATAAGAGAGGCTTTCACATTTCGATTTTGAATTTAAATGACATCATGGAAAATATATGAGACGTAAGGTTTTTTTATGAATAACGAATTTCAAATATGAATATGAAAGATATGGACATACGATGAAAAGCCCGTCCTACTTTTTTTTTCATTAAAAAAGTCTTTTTTTTTTTTATCTATGTTCCCATCTTTTACCTAGATAAAAAATGGATTCAATTCCATCTACGTCTTGTGGTATTTAAACTCGATTCAATTTGTGAAAAAAATATGATTTAGAGACGAATCAAAAATAATCAAAATAATGATAAGAACGAAGAATCACATTCTATCTAATATTAGACTCTTAAACAGAAGGTTGTTCAAAAAAGGCAATCTTTTTTTTGATATGATAATTTTGATATGATTATATCATATATAATATTATGGAATATTATGATATATAATATCATAATACTATGATATATATAATATGCATACTCTGGGACGGAAGGATTCGAACCTCCGAATAGCGGGACCAAAACCCGTTGCCTTACCACTTGGCCACGCCCCATTTCTATTCAAGACTAATAAACACTAATATTGTTATTGGTTGTTCGTCAATTCCAGTCCAAATATTGATAGAATCAATTAGATTGTTGCTAGGATTTTGATACGTGTAGATATCGAATGAAACTGAATTTATTGATCATTAGATATAATTCAATTAAGATATTGTATGAAAGTAGGATTTCTTCTATATCTATTTTGATTTGAGAATGGAAGGATTTTTGATTGGCTGAGTTCAAATCAAAGAAAAGAAAGGTTTTTTGACCTACCTTATGTTATTCATTTTTACCTTATCCCTTATATCAATAATAAGATATTAATAACTCAATCAACTCAAAAAAAAATTATCTTCAAGAACAAAATGTTTGTTATGCTTAATATTTTAAGTTTAATCTGTATCTGTCTTAATTCTGTCCTTTATTCAAGTAGCTTTTTCTTAGCCAAATTACCCGAGGCCTACGCTTTTTTGAATCCAATAGTAGATATTATGCCAGTAATACCTGTGTTCTTTTTTTTATTAGCTTTTGTGTGGCAAGCTGCTGTAAGTTTTCGATGAGATTTTTCATACTATCCTAGAAAAATTCATGATTTACTCGAAAAAAAAATTCTAACAATTTCTAATATAAGATCAGATAAGTCTTACATACAGTCTGAACCGTTAAGTTAAATATTGAAATTCTTGTATAGCTGTGCTAAATCTAGATCACTCTCATTTTCTTGTTATAACTTTTTTTTCCATTCAACGACCCTATTAGAGTCCCCCACAATATATAATTGTTGGTATAAAAGAAAATTTTCATTAATAAACAACTCAACTCTGATTTTCTGAAATTTTTTTTTTTTTTTCTAGAAATCACTTCATTTCTTGGTGTCAAAAAATAGGGTATGCAGTATAAAAATAGAGAATCTATTCTCTTTTTTTTTTCAAAAAAAAAAATGCTATTGGAGATTGTGTAATGCTTACTCTAAAACTATTTGTTTATACAGTAGTGATATTCTTTGTTTCTCTCTTCATTTTCGGATTCCTATCTAATGACCCGGGACGTAATCCTGGACGTGAAGAATAAAAAATCAGATTTTTGTTTTCCTTGCTTGATTTGCAAATTTTTATCTATTCCACATCTTTCTTTAACTATATATAAAAAAAAAATACCAAGTCATCGACAGAAACGGAAAGAGAGGGATTCGAACCCTCGGTACGAAAAACGCGTACAACGGATTAGCAATCCGACGCTTTAATCCACTCAGCCATCTCTCCCCCAATTGAAAAATGAAAAATAATAATGACTATGATACATTAAGTTAAGTAAGGCTTGAAAAAAGCCCTTCTTTAGATAGCTTTATTATTTTATTATATCTTTATTATTTATTATATAGATAGCTAAATAAAGCTATCTATAGATAATATATATCTAAAAACTTTTATCAGAAATTCCAATTCCATTTAGATTTTAAATAAAGTAAGGGCTCAAAAGAGATATCTACAATCCAATATTTGAATATATAAATACCAATCTATTAAATGTTAATAAAAAAAATTTTGAATAAATTAAGAAAATAAAAAAGAAAATGAAAATATATATATATTAAATAATAAATAAAATCAATAAAAGTACCTTGTTTATTTCGTCCGAAAAGTCCCTTTTTATTTCCACGGCCTGGCCTGGTCAGTACCTAGCCGGGCTTTTTTTTTTGTTCCAATGAATTGTAGAAAAAATGATTTATTTTATTTGAAAACTCAAAATTCTTTTGAAATAAAATAACAAAAATCGAAACAACAATCATATCATAAGAAGGATTTTTTCGATTCCTATGATACAGAATCAAAGTGCCATTTCTTATTATTCTTTCTTTTTTTATTTACTTTTTTTTACTGGAATAAAAAAAACTTATCATTTAATTAGTTAAATGAGTCCTCGTTTACTAATCTCATTAGTCTTCCTGATAAAAATATGTCAACGCTCTCATTTTCATGATTTTTTTTCTGATCCTATTTTTTTATTACTTATTACTATGACCTATTTTTGTGTTCGACAAAAGGTCGATTTATATGCAATAATAGCATTGTAGCGGGTATAGTTTAGTGGTAAAAGGGTGATTCGTTCTATTAACCCTTTCATAGTTAAAGGGTCTTTCGTTTGATTTATATTTCGATCAAAAACTTTATTTCTTAAAAGGATTAAATCCTTTTCCTATCGATGAAAAATTCGAGGAAAAATAGAAATTCTCGTGATTTGTATCCAAGAGTCCGTTATAAATTGAAAAAATGGGATCATGAAATTACGAAACATAATTGATTTTTGAATTGGATCCATACTTCCAATTGAACGAGTAAGGAATCCATGGATAAAGGTAGAAAGAACGGTCTATTTCTAATCGTAACTAAATCTTCAATTTTAGATTTATATAAGGGAGATTGAAGCAAAACAAAATAGCTATTAAACAATGTCTTTGGTTTACTAGAGACATCGACAGATTATATTGTTTTAGCTCGTTGGAAACAAAAAAGACTTTTCCTAAGGATTATTTCAAATAGAAATAGGGAACGAAGTAACTAGAAAAGATTGTTAGAATCCTCTTTTCTTCTATAGGGATCATCTATAAAGCAGGTCCTTTTGAATGCATTCAGACAGAAAGGCTGACATAGATGTTATGGGTAGAATTTGTTTTTTTTTCGTTTACATCTTTTTTTTCCATCTTCCATAAAGGAGCCGAATGAAATCAAAGTTTCACGTTCGGTTTTGAATTAGAGACGTTCAAAATGATGAATCAACGTCGACTATAACCCCTAGCCTTCCAAGCTAACGATGCGGGTTCGATTCCCGCTACCCGCTTATCTTATATATTTTATCTTCTATTTTTTTTTATTAAAATGATATCGTAATTTTATAGATTTCTTATTTTTTGATTACTATATTTCGAAATTCATAATAGACAAATATTTTTGAATTGATTCATTTCAAATTCGAAAATTTTCATTCTATTTTATAATATAAGAAATTTTTATTATATATTATATAAAGTACTCTATATTATTTTATAAAATAAGATAATTGAATTAATATAGAATAAATTGAATTAATATAGAATAAAATGAATCTCGAATTACTATAAATCATAATAAGATAAATTTGACAATTTAATTGTAAATTAAATTAATGGAATGCATCATTGAATTGAATAAGAAATTTCCAGAATTCGTGCACATCTTTTTTTTTATGAACAAAAGATGTGCAAATAAGAAAAAAAATAGGAGTGAAA